AATTAGAATAATTTATGGTTGGCTTTGGTTGGACTAAGAAAATGAAGTATCCAGGCTCCGTTTAGAAAAAACCCAATTAGGAATATATCTATAATTACTAGATGTATCATAAATTATTCCTGTTTGTTATTTTTAAAGTCATAACAAAAAGAAATGGTGATGGGAAGATTTGTCCTATATGTGCAAATCAAAATCGGGCGGATCTTTACCCGGAGTAGAGCATAAACCTAAAAAGATGAAAGAGACCCATTCAGGAACAAGAAAATACCATCGTGATTTGGATTGAATCTCGATGAAACAATACATCAATGAGAAGTTAATTCGATAAGTTTATTGACTTTTTTCTATTATAAGGAAGAAAGAAAAGAAGTCAAAATTCGTCTTTATTGAAAAATCGAAGAAAAAGCCCTTTCATTAGAAGTTAGAAAAAACCTGCTATGAAAAAGAGTAGGAAAAAGGAAAGAGGACTGGAATCTCTACATTGATTCTTTTTTTCGCAATTTTTTTTTGAACCGTATGCATCAAAAGGTGCATGTACGGTTCCTAAGGGATACAATTTGACCCTAATCAACCGACTTTATCGAGAAAGATTACTTTTTTTAGGCCAAGAAGTTAATAGCGAGATCTCGAATCAACTTATCGGTCTTATGGTATATCTCAGTATCGAGGATGATACCAAAGATCTGTATTTATTTTTAAACACTCCTGGCGGATGGGTACTGCCTGGAGTAGCTATTTACGATACTATGCAATTTGTGCGACCAGAGGTCCATACAATATGCATGGGATTAGCCGCGTCAATGGGATCTTTTATCCTGATTGGAGGAGCAATTACCAAACGTCTAGCATTCCCTCACGCTTGGCGCCAATGAGGTTTTTTTATTTGAGAGAAAAAAGAAAACTATGCCTTCGCCATATGAATATTAAGTAATAATAGCATGGCACTTCGAATTCGATATGAAAAATTTTTGTTTTGTATGGTTTTTTTAAAGATTAGATTATGTATCGAGAGAGTAGTATGAGATAAAAGGTATTCCCGATTTTCTCTTATCTATCGGGAGTCCAGTTTAGCGTCACAAACTTTTTTGTTTTCACACCGAAGGGCTCTTAACAATATTTATGTTATAAAAAAAAGAGTGCGAAAAAAACAAGACTTTTCCTTTTTTATTTGGATCAAAAAGAAACTTTGGGATTGCTGAATCAAAGAAAAAAAAAGAATCCATTTGAAAATAGAAAGCAACGGAGCCATCATAGTATTTTTTAACTCCTCCGAAAGGAAGGGTGGCAATTTGATCATTTACCCAGCTGCTGGTCTATTTTTATCTTTCTTGAATGGAAAGGTAAGGGTCAATTTTATTGTAGAGCCGTATGCAATGCACAAAAGATGATGCCCGTACGGTTGTTCAATTCTATCTTTTTTCCTATTATTCTTTATCTTTCATTTCTGTTCCTTTCATCACACCAGATAGAGAACCCTTCTATCATCAGGGTAATGATCCATCAACCTGCGAGTTCTTTTTATGAGGCGCAAACGGGAGAATTTGTCCTGGAAGCGGAAGAACTGCTGAAACTACGCGAAACCATCACAAGGGTTTATGTACAAAGGACGGGCAAACCATTATGGATTGTATCTGAAGACATGGAAAGAGACGTTTTTATGTCAGCAACAGAAGCTCAAGCTTATGGAATTGTTGATCTTGTAGCAGTTGGATGAAAAAAAAAATGGATTTTATGTAAATCCGTGATTTGAGATTTTATGTCCGCATTTACTATTCTATTAACTATTAAATAGAAAAATTTTATAACCATCCGGTTAGGATCAATCTAAACCAGCCCATTATGTATATGATTCAACATGCCAACTATTAAACAACTTATTAGAAATACAAGACAGCCAATTCGAAATGTCACGAAATCCCCCGCTCTTCGGGGATGTCCTCAGCGTCGAGGAACATGTACTAGGGTGTATGTGCGACTCGTTTAGATCATCAGCTGGCACAAAAAAAGCAATAAAACCTCTTTCCAGTATGAATGATCAGTACCAGTAAATAGGATAGAATGGAAGAAGGAACTCCATTCACTATCTAAAAAGAAGCAAATCGATCCCTCTATTGTGTATAAAGTTTATGGTTCCATTGGTGCAAATCCAATCACCTGAATTTCAGATGAGAAGCAATTCTCCATTGGTAGCAAATGGTTATCCATTAAGCGGAGGAAATCTTATTGAAATTCAAAAAAAACATAAAAAAGAAGTGCTCACTCGGTCAAGAACGGACTACGAGGGTCAGCTACCCAGCTAACTTTCATAATTAAATACCGTTACTGTATAGGTGGGTCTTATCGTGAAAGACCTCTTACTGGATAATTCATGGGTAGAGCCAAAGAGTGTGGTATGAACTATACAAGTTACCAATAACATTGATTAAATGAAGTGAAGTAAAGGCTCCGGTGTATAGAGAAGACCTCACCGTTTAAGAAGTAACCATAGAAACGACGGAAC